TCTCTGAGAGCGAGCAGGAAAAAAGACACACTTTTGCCGCCTTGGTACTTAAGCACAAAAGAGGTTCCTCCATTTTATTCAATCGAATTTTTATTCACCCCTAATAGAATTAAGAGCTTTTTTATGTTTTGATTGAATTGAAGAGAATTCTTTTTATTTTTACATTCTATATTATTCCATATTCGAATCTGCTTAACTACTAGAAAAAAACGGATTCAGTATTTGCTCTTTTCACTGATAGAAAACCATAAAAATAAGAAAAAATAGAGAGTCGATTTTTTGCACTTAACCCCTTTCATGGATTCTATTCTTGAAAAAATGATTCGCCGAGAAGAGAGGTATTTTTACCTATTTTTTAGTTGAATTTGTAGAATACGATTGTGAGGTGTAGAAGAGGGGTTGGGTTGTATTTATTAATACATGTGTAGATATAGTTAGTATATAGATCCTTCTTCCTCCTTATTGTCGTTCTAGTCGGGGTAGCGTCGGTCCAGTCGTGCTCTATCCAAAAATTTCCATTTTTTATTCCAATGTATTTTATTTAATGAAAAATTGAAGCACGATAATTGACAGAGAATTTTCTATAGCCAACATATAGAAATAAAATACCCCGTTAGATATCTGTGTAACAATTTCTATTTTCGGGTTTCCATATACTCATAATTGTTGTTAGAATTCTAATTTATTAGAATTTAGAAGGGTTTTTATTCAAAAGAATCTATATTGATGAGTTCTATATCAATTTGTATTTTCTTATCTCAGTAGGAAAACAAAAATAGAGATTCAAATTCAAGAATCGCTGATGAATTAACAGTCAGCAGTCAATAGTTAATGGTTCAAATTTGTTATAAGTTTAGGTTTTTGTGACGGAAAATCCATATTTTTGTCAATAGAAAAGGGAGGAGAAGTTTTTAGGCATCGTGTCTTTTGAGCTGGATGCAAAATGCAAGTCCAATAAAAAAAAGAAGTTCACTAATCCAACCCAAAGGGGAAAAGTTTCATCTATTTTGTATTCTTTTGGCGACATGGCCGAGCGGTAAGGCGGGGGACTGCAAATCTTTTTTCCCCAGTTCAAATCTGGGTGTCGCCTAATCAACAAAAGATTCGAAATCTCCTATTCTGTTCTGCTGATATAACCAGTCCAATTATTCCCCAGCAAGCAGAAGCAGAGAAAAACGACTCTTGCTATTTGTTTGATTCTAAGCATAAGGTTTGGGGGTTTTTAAAAGGATTGTAAATCCCTGAATTCTAGACGCAAAGAAAGATTCTAGGGAGAGAAGGGGCGCAATTTATACACGGCCTTACGACAGTCTCTGAATGCTTAGGCATTGAATCAATATTAGATTGGATGGATAATTGGTTTTTTAAAAGTACAAAAAGAAATTCTTTTCGGCAAACCCCCAGTCAAGAAAAGAACATAATCAACTTCCACCCAACTCTTTCACATAGACAATTGGGAGACGTTACGAATTCGATCAAATAGGAAATAGAGGTATGGACTAGATAGTGATCTATCTTTTTTTGCTTTTTACTTATCTTATGAAGATCGACAAAAAAAAGAATAGGAATAAATGAATCTATTCCTATATCTTCGATTAGAAACATTCCTTTGAGATATCACTCTCTATTTTGATTGTTGTGTTTAATCTTTCCCGATTCGAAATCATATAGGAATTTTTTATAAATGGGTTTATTGGATTGGTTCATCCAAGAGTGTTGGGTCAGAATACCTTTTTGACTCTGACCAATTGATTCGACTATTATTAGTGAGGAATAATGTAAAAATTCCTTAATATTCATCGAAATAGGGGACATAATTCACATGGATATAGTAAGTCTCGCTTGGGCTGCTTTAATGGTAGTCTTTACATTTTCTCTTTCACTCGTAGTATGGGGAAGAAGTGGGCTTTAGAGGTATTACTAATTAAATTGAGTTGATCACGAAAACTGTATCAATTGTTTTCTAGATCGTTCTGCAAAGCATTTTTAACGATTTAAAATCAAAATAGCATCATTTTTGAAATTTCATTGGATTCTAGTCGAATTAATGTATTATATGAATAATACTTTTTCAATCAAACAGATATTTCAATGATTCCCTTTCTTTGTATTTTGAAAGGGAATACAGATGATAGGAAATTTATTCCAACCGAATTCTTCCTAAATTTAAGATTTCAACGAATAGGCTCTTACCAGAAGTATAGATGGACAATGAGGAAGACCGGACCCCCTTTTATTTCTTTCCCTCCTTACTGTTCAAAAAAGAAGTCGTTCTGTTAAGTGTATACACACTTTCTATGAGAAAGAATATAGAAATATTGATTGTTTAACGGGATAGTATAATAAGATCTTGCCTTGGGAGAGTCGCATATTGTGCATTTACCGCTTCTTTATATTATTTTATAAATTGGATTTCTGCTTTATCGACTCATTTCACTTCATGGTTCAAACATTAAAACTCTGTTAAAAATGGATAAGCTTTACTATTCTTTTTCAAAATTATTCGACGAAGCTCTCATAGAAGTCCTGTCAATGGCTCAATCAATTACTTCTTCGAAATGCTAAATGAAAAACCCACTTTCTTATTATAACTTTCCTTGATTGATTATTTCAATAGATACGGAGATTCATCTTAGAAATAATAAGAAATCGAAGAATTCGAAACATAAGAGTAAGAGCTCTCTTTCGATTATTTCAGATTGATCGGAACAAATAGATGTAGAAAAGAAATCGAATTGGGTCCTATGTATAGTCCATATATGAAATGGATATCTACATATTATATAGAGAGATAATATTGGAGAGTGATCGATATTAAGCTTTTATTATCAAGGATACATTTCCATTTAATAGTAGTATGGTAGAAAGAAAGAACGATTCATATATTTCTTTCTACCATACTATCAGATCCCATTGAATACTGCCGATTCGAGTCCGCTCATTACGTGAAATTGAAATTCTTTTCATTTTCTTTCTTCAATCATTGATAAGAACTCAGAAGTCGCGTTTCATTCAAATATATTTAATGAATAGGAATTTTTAATCATTTTGACTGACTGTTTTTACGTAAATGATAAGTAGAAAAGCAGTAGGAATTAGAATGAACAGTGCAGTAGCAATAAATGCAAGAATATTTACTTCCATAATCTCAGTGTTTTTTACTTCACAATAACTCGGGATTTAATCCCATAGAGATGATCAATCTTTCATCTGTAAATTCAATGGATGAATTACCCCTCTCGATGATATTGAATCGGATCAATATCGTGAGATGAATAACAATATCAGACCTATCAAATCAATTCATCGTCGAGAATTGAATAGTATATACCATAGGAAGGTCTTTTATCCATATCGAATCCAAAATAGGATTCCTGATCCAATCAAGAATTCTTTTATTTATTATTCTGTTCCATTCTTTCTTTTCTCTAACCTACCCTACGCCTTCCTTGTATCATCCTCAGATGAAGTATCATCTCACCACCGTTCGACTTCCATTAGTCACAAACCCAAATAATGAATCTATTATTCAAAAGGAATCATTCTTTACTATTCATTTTGTTTCTTTACTTCTCTTTATAAAAAGAAGTCGAAAACAAATAAAATAAAAACAATAGATATGTTAAAATCGCAGTGAACTATTATTCGAAATCGAATAAAACATTACTAGAAAAGAAAAAGGGAATATATTAGGTGATATGTGATTTTTTTCTATTAATCTGTCCTAGTTAATCCTGATTCACTATTAAAAGTATATTGATTTTTCTCAAAAGTATATTGATTTTTCTCAATCGAATAAGCAAATACTTTTGTTTGTAAATACAGCATATTTGATTTCATCCATGGCGCATTGCTCCTTTACTCTTTTTTTATTTGAATTTAATAAAATAAACAATAGAAGTGAGTGAAAGGGAAAAAAGAAGTTAAGTTCTAAACTACGTTTTTAATGATCTAATTTTCTTGGAATACAAAGAAGTGTGATAAAGATGAATCTCGTTAGAAAGGGTCTAATTTCCCATTTCTTTTTGGGTTTCGATGGAAACCCAAAAAGAAATGGGAAATAGGAAGGAAAAAATTCTGCATTTCGTCACTAAGAGGGGTGGGGTCCTTGGTTGATCTTTAGCTTTCTTTTATCTTCCTTCCTTAGATGATTAGTATTGGGACAGATATATCAAAAGCTCAGTATGCAATTTGCATGAATTTTTTTTTTTCAAATTAGTAATTGAGGTTCCAAAAAATCAGAGCCAGAAAAGAAGATAGTTGAATCTAGAAAAGAAAAGTAGTCCAAGGGGGGGGCTTCGATTAAATTCATTTTGGGTTGTACAATAAACGAATTCCTTTTGTGTATGTGCTCCCTGGAAATTGGAAATATAGGGTATTCTATTCCATACTCTGTTCCCTGAATCGGGAGCAATCGAAAAAGCAGACCCAATATTTCTTGGAATACTGAATATAATGCTACCAACAATTGTACTAATCCACGTATGTCTTTCTCCCATCAATCGGTACGAGTTCTAGATGAAGTAATAAAAATTTTCATCTATATATTTGATGAGAAATGCGAAAGAAAAAAAAAAGATTCCCTTAGGAATGAAATCCGACTATGCCACACCTTTCATAGAAAAGAGGGAGTTGAATTGATGTATTGATTGGATCCGTCGGGACTGACGGGGCTCGAACCCGCAGCTTCCGCCTTGACAGGGCGGTGCTCTGACCAATTGAACTACAATCCCAGGGAAATGAAAGGATATATCCGAAAATTGGATTCTTTTTTATTCCCCTGTATCAGGTATTTCTGAAGGGTAAGGGGTTATACTATCTCATGGCATGGGAAATTGGCGAATTTTTGAAGGGTAAGGGGTTATACTATCTCATGGGAAATTGGCGAATTTTTGGGCCGAGCTGGATTTGAACCAGCGTAGACATATTGCCAACGAATTTACAGTCCGTCCCCATTAACCGCTCGGGCATCGACCCAGGAAGAATCCTGTTTAGGCTTA